TTCTTAAATTCAAGCGATCTTTTCGTAGGCGTTTGCCCCCGATTCAATCGGGGGATCGAATTGATTATAGAAACATGAGTTTAATTAGTCGATTTATTAGTGAACAAGGAAAAATATTATCAAGACGTGTGAATAGATTGACCTTGAAACAACAACGATTAATTACTCTTGCTATAAAACAAGCTCGTATTTTATCTTTGTTACCTTTTCTCAATAATGAGAAACAATTTGAAAGAACCGAGTCGACCGCTAGAACTACTGGTTTTAAAGCCCGAAATAAATAGGCTTACTTTTTCTTCACTTGAATCATAATTACAAGAATCTAGATTTGAGTGAATCTAGATTTGAGTATCGTGTCGTAAGAAAAAATGAATCGGAAAAAAAGAAATCTGTTTTTATTGAATTGAACGTGTTCATTCATTTTGACTACTTTAGTATATTTTCTCATACTAATTTCTACTCTACCTTCCCGGAGTTCATTCTCCGGGTAACTCCATTTAAATTATTCTGGTGGATTCTTTCCAATCTACTTCCTTTATGATTTCGTTCGAAATCATATAAAGACAATTCCTATTTGATATAGCTATTTGTGCAAGTATTTTACGGTTAAGAAGCAACTGTCTCTTGTACAGATCGTGTATTAATCTACTATAACTATAGGATACTCCCCTTTCGCGAATTACTGCGTTTATCCTAGTGATCCACAAACGACGAAAATCTCTCTTTTTCCTATCCCTATCCCGATGAGCCGAAACTAAAGCTCTTATTTTCTGTTGAGTAATAGTTCTAGTAAGCCTTGAATGAGCCCCTCGAAAGCTTGATGCAAATAAACGAATTTTTGTTCTACGTCTCCGAGCTATATATCCCCGTTTAATTCTGGTCATTGAATAAATGAAACTTTGACGAATAACTAATTGATTGCCTTTCTTTCAGTTATTCTTTTCCCCCTTCCTAGTCTATTAATAACAAAACGAATTTTTCCAATGTATAAAATAAAAATTCCAATGGCTTTGGCTACTCTAACCTTCCCGACCACGATTTTTTTTTTTAGGTATTTCACTGCGAAATAAGACATAACTAAGAAATTGTATTTTCCTAGGTATCAAAAATATAGTAAATAAAAGAAATAAAAAAAGAAATAGTGGGTTCCTTCGTTTCTATGGTTACTTCTTAAACGGTGAGGTCTTCTCTATACACCGGAGCCTTTACTTTATACTTTAATTTACTATTTAATCAACTAATTGATGTTATTGGGAACTTGTATAGTTCACACGCTTTGGCTCTACCCATGAATTATCCAGTAATAGGTCTTTCACAATCAGATCTACCTATACAGTAACGGTATTTAATTATGAAAGTTTGCTGGGTAGCTGACCCTCTTAGTCCGTTTAAATAAGATTTCCTCCGCTTAATGGATAACCATTTGTTACCAATGGAGAATTTCTTATCATCTTAAATTCAGGTGATTGGATTTACACCAACGGAAACCATAAACTTCATACACAATAGAGGGATATGGTAGAGTTTTTTTTTAATAATGGATGGAGTTCCTTTTTCCATCCTATCCCATTCACCGGTACTGATCATTGATACTGTAAAAGTAGTTTTCTTGCTTTTGTGCCAGCTCATGATCTAAACGAGTCGCACATACACCCTAGTACATGTTCCTCGACGCTGAGGGCACCCCCGAAGAGCGGGGGATTTCGTGACATTTCTGATTGGCTGTCTTGTATTTCTAATAAGTTGTTTAATAGTTGGCATGTTGAATCGTATACATAATATGATGGGTTGGTTTAGATTGATCCTAACCGAATGATGGTGAATTACTTCTATTTAATAGAATATTCAATTCGAAGATAAAATCTCAAATCACAGATTTGCGCGAAATCCATGTTATTTTCCTTGAACCGCTACAAAATCAACAATTCCATAAGCTTGGGCTTCTGTTGCTGACATAAAAATATCTCTTTCCATATCTTCGTGTACAACCCAGAAGGGTTTGCCCGTTCTTTCTGCATAAACCCTTGTGAGGGTTTCACGCAGTTTCATCAGTTCTACCGCTTCCATGACAAATTCGCCTACTTGTGCCATATAAAAAGCACTATAAGGTTCATGTATCATTACCCTGATGATATAACAAAATAAAAGCTTCCCCTATCTCGCATGATAAAGCAAAGAGAAAAGAAAGATAAAGAATAGAAAAAAGATAGAATTGAACAACCGTACAGGCATCTTTTGTGCATACGGCTCTACAAGAAAATTGACCCCCCTCCTTTCTATTGAAGAAAGAGAAAATAGAATCTATCAGACTCAGATGGGTAAATAATCAAATTGCCATCCTTCCTTTCGGAGGAGTTCAAAAATACTATGATGGCTCCGTTGCTTTATATGTTTATTTTTTATTTTTTTTGTCTGTGATTCAGCAATCCCAAAGTTTCTTTTTAATCCGATCAAATAAGGAAAAAATATTTTTTTTTTCGTACTCTTTCATAACATAAAT